ATGCGCTGATTTTACTCTACCAATCATAAAGACATTGGCACGATATATATTATTTTTGGGATCTGATCAGGGCTCCTAGGAACCGGATTGAGAATGCTAATTCGTGCTGAGCTCGGGCAGCCAGGCCCGCTATTAGGCGACGACCAGCTATACAACGTCATTGTAACAGCCCACGCCTTCATTATAATTTTTTTCCTAGTCATGCCTATAATAATTGGTGGGTTCGGGAATTGGTTAATTCCACTAATACTAGGGGCACCAGACATAGCCTTTCCTCGGCTCAATAATATGAGGTTTTGATTACTACCACCTTCATTAGCCCTATTACTGAGGTCGTCTCTAGTAGAGAGCGGAGCCGGTACAGGGTGRACTGTCTACCCACCACTGGCCAGCCACATGGCCCATCCGGGGGGGTCTGTTGACCTAGCCATTTTCTCATTACACCTAGCCGGTGTCTCCTCCATCCTAGGGGCCGCAAACTTCATCACAACAGTAATTAACATACGGTGACAAGGTATGGGCTTCGAACGAATTCCTTTATTTGTCTGGTCAGTTAAGCTCACTGCTATTTTGCTTCTGCTATCCTTACCAGTTCTAGCGGGTGCCATCACCATACTCCTCACAGATCGAAATTTTAATACAACATTTTTTGATCCAACAGGAGGGGGTGACCCAATCCTCTACCAACACCTGTTCTGGTTTTTTGGGCACCCAGAAGTCTACATTCTAATCCTCCCCGGATTTGGAATAATCTCACACGTAATCACCCACTACTCCATAAAGCCCGAAACATTTGGCGTTCTAGGTATGATCTATGCTATAATATCAATTGGAGTGCTAGGCTTTATCGTGTGAGCCCACCACATATTTACAGTAGGTATAGACGTTGATACCCGCGCCTATTTTACATCAGCAACAATAGTAATTGCCGTACCAACTGGAATTAAAATTTTCAGCTGAATGGCCACTATTTATGGCTCTAATGTTCGTTTTGAGACTCCAATACTGTGGGCCCTAGGCTTTGTTTTCCTATTTACTGTGGGGGGATTAACGGGTATTGTACTATCAAACTCGTCCTTAGATATTACACTCCACGACACATACTACGTCGTGGCCCACTTCCACTACGTACTATCCATGGGCGCTATTTTTGCCCTATTTGCCGCATTCACCCACTGGTACCCTCTATTCACCGGAGTGACTCTCCACCAGCCAATGTCAAAAGCACACTTTTTCGCCATATTCTTCGGGGTAAACATCACTTTTTTCCCTCAACACTTCTTGGGGTTAGCCGGCATACCACGACGATACTCAGACTACCCCGACAGTTTAATAAAATGGAACGTAGTATCCTCACTAGGATCTATACTATCAATATTCGCCGTGGTTTTTTTTATCTTTATTTTATGGGAGTCTCTTGCCGTCCAGCGCCCTATTTTATTTAGTACACACATGTCCCCCTCACTAGAGTGAATTGGGTACCAGACCCCATCAGACTTCCATAACCCAGATGAGACAGGAAAAATTTTCGTACGAAAGCCAAAACGCTATGTAACACTAGTACGCCTACCACACGTTTTTGTATAACCGCCTTATCCCTCTTTCTTTCCCTCACACCTACGAATAGGTATGGCCAGATTTGGACAATTAAGCTTYATAGACGCCGCGTCCCCATTAATGGAAGCAATTATTTTTTTCCACGACCATGCAATACTAATCCTAACAGTAGTAATGTCCATGGTAACAACCCTATTTTTGTTCCTTACAACATCTAAGGCAACTTCTCGCCTAGCAGCAGATATGCAAGCCCTAGAAGTGATTTGAACAATCGCACCAGCCATCATTTTAGTTTTCCTGGCCATTCCATCCCTTCAACTCTTGTATTTAATTGACGACTCTGGGTCCCCAGCTTTCACCGTTAAAACTACAGGCCACCAGTGATATTGAACTTATGAATACTCAGAGTTAGGTCAATTCTCATTTGACTCATATATAGTAACACCAGAGCAAATAACAGACACCAATAGGGTAGACTACCGAGTTCTAGAAGTAGATAATCGCCTAACCCTGCCAACGGGAGTACCAACAACACTTTTAGTAACATCAGCAGATGTTATCCACTCATGGGCCCTCCCGTCAATAGGAATAAAAGCAGATGCAATCCCAGGGCGAATGAACACCCTAAACATCTTCACAGACTTTCCCGGTGTTTATTACGGCCAATGCTCAGAAATCTGCGGAGTAAACCACTCATTTATGCCTATTGTAGTAGAGTTCATTAACCTCCGCGAATTCTTACCATGAGCAAAAGCTACCCAAGAAAACCTCAGCTAACACCTAAGTCAAGAGATTTGCCCAGTAAGCTATTAAATTGAAGCCAGCACTCAAACTACCAGTACCACGAAAAATTAGTTAATAAATAACATTTGGTTGTGAGCCAGCAGTAGCTGCGATCGTCTTAGTTACGCGCAGTATTTTTCAATTACGCCAATCACCAACATCACGTCAATATCAAAAATAGGTAATTAATACCAAAGCAACCTAGGTGCACTAATACTGCTAACCATCAAAACACGCCATGACCGTTGGCTTATCTAACAACTAGACCTATAATAGCACTCCCAACACCCTTCCCGAGCTATGGCGCAGTTAGCACCTCTACCTTTATACGAATTATTTGCTTTTTCTTGATTCTGCCTTGTTTTAATCTCAGTAATCCTATACTATTCCGTTACCCAAAAGTTCCTCACTGAAGTCATCCACCTTTTAAAGTCTCTGAATGTAAGAGTAGGGAAATCTACCCTCGCACTCCGCAGCCTAAAAAAGCGTACCCGTCAAGCTTCCAAAAAACCCATTAAATTTTTATTACACGACAAAGCCATCTGCGACCCCACTAAATCCTTAAAAGGGCCGGAGACCTTAACTACACCCCCCACACAGCAAGAGCCCGCTACGCTACCTCCCGATCAACCCACCCCCCCTCAAAAGAAAGCAGCAACAAAAGCTTCAGCTACCCCAAAGAAGCCTAAGAAAAAAAGAGATCGCAGCTAAACCCCTAACCAGCAAAACCACGTTAGTCTGGCTCACCTTATTAAATGATAGGCCTAATCTATAGTCAAGGTCCAGCTCACACACAAGAGAGCCCGTCACCCACACCCAGAACAACTTTACTACCACAAATCCGCCACCCTTCCATCAAACCAACTTTGCTTGTAGATATTTTCTCCGTCTTCGACGATAAAAACTTAGTTTTCTTCAGAGAGTACCTCCTATCGTGAACTATAACATCAACAGCCATTCTACTCCTAAACGCTGTGTATTGAACTGCCCCAAACAACTGATCTGGGGTACTTAATATTCCAAAAAACATAATTACAGCTCAAGTACAACGATCCACAGGCGGAGGAAAGCTCGGCGGTTTCACAAATATCACAGCGGCTCTATTCCTGTTCATCATTTTTTCAAACCTATTAGGGCTGATTCCATACGTGTTTAGAACAACAAGACACCTCGTTGTTACTATACCCTTAGCCCTTCCCCTTTGACTTTCTCTAATCCTGTCCAGAATCGCCTTAAATCCAGCAGCAACCGCAGCAAGGCTATTACCCGGTGGAGCCCCAATTCTTCTAAACCCATTCCTTATTCTAGTAGAAACCGTTAGTATCATAGCCCGACCTATCACCCTATCGGTCCGACTAGCGGCTAACATAAGAGCCGGGCACATTATTCTTGGCTTAATAAGCACGTACCTCGCAGCGGGGCTATTTACCTACCCACTTTTAATCACCACTTTTCTTGTACTATTAGAAATATTTTATTTCACATTCGAGCTCGGCATCTGCATAATTCAAGCCTACGTCTTCGTCCTACTAATTTCACTATACTCAGACGATCACGCATTTAAGCCAAGCCACTACATTTCTTAAAGTAATCCCAGAAACACACAGCTTTATTATTTTGGGGAACCGCTTCCTCCTAAGCAACTTCACTGCTACGCTCTAACTATAAGCTACCAAAACTGACATCTACAGTCTTATATATATAGATACCAAAATCATAAACCTAGAAAACACGACCATTATAATAAAAGCATTCAAAGCTTTCCTCTGAAACACCTGATTATACTGTGAAACTCGAACAACTACTCTAAAAATACCATGCCCACCAACTACTTCAAACCAACCCTGATCTACACACTTAAACATATTTAAGCTAGTCATCAACGGTGCTTTTACGATTCCCTGAGTACTAAGCGGAGCTAAAAACCACATTTGACTGTTAAAATCACGACTCAACCTCCTCCCCACTCTTCAATTTGCTACGGAACCACCCCATACCATAAACCTAAATCACCCCCCCAACGCCCTAACCACCAAAACTAGAAATTTTTGTTCAACGGGTAGTACTACCAACTCATCAAAATGGATAAACAACCTCTGGATAAACCTCCCACCAAAAAGAGTTACCACACTCAACACTAAAATAGGGTAAGTAACCCTCACATGCTCATCGTAATTTTGATGATACAAGCCATGGTTTCCGCATCCCCACAACAAATAAATGGAGAGTCGAACCCTATAAGCAATAGTCATGCCGGTAGCCAGAAAAATGAATACCAGCATTAACCCATTACAAGGACTATATAGCCCCCTCTCTAAAATTAAGTCCTTCGAGTAAAACCCACTAAGAAACGGGGCCCCACAAAGAGACAGATTAGCTACATTTAAACAAGCTACAGTCAGCGGTATTTGCCCTCACAGCCCACCTAAACTCCGTAAATCCTGAGTATCTCCATTATTATGAATTACTGCACCACCACACAAAAATAGTATAGCCTTAAAGAGAGCATGCGTATACAGATGGAACAACGCCAAAAAAGGTATCCCAAGCGCCAACCTTATTATTATAACCCCCAACTGACTTAATGTCGACAAAGCAATAACTTTCTTTAAATCGTATTCATAGCTCGCCCCAACTCCAGCCATCAATATAGTTATAACCGAAACAAACAACAACCCACTCTTAAACCAATAAAACTCACTTAAGAACGGAAAAAAACGAATCAGTAAAAACACCCCAGCCGTCACAAGAGTAGACGAATGAACTAAAGCAGAAACGGGAGTGGGAGCAGCCATAGCGGCTGGCAGCCACCTAGAAAAAGGAATTTGAGCACTCTTAGTTATTCCGGCCACAACAACACAGAACGCAACAGCCCATGAATATTCACTATCCCACATAAACAACACATTTCAATGCCCTTGAAATACACAGAGACCAATAGCCAATAAAATCATTACATCTCCAACCCGATTAGCTAAAGCAGTGAGCATTCCAGCAGACAAAGACTTCATATTCTGGTAGTATACAACAAGAGCAAACGACACAATCCCAAGCCCATCTCAGCCAACTAATAGAGAAATCAGTCTAGGAATAAAAACAAGCAAATTCATAGACAGCACAAACAGTATAACAAGTCAAGTAAAACGCCCCAAAAAAGCATCCCCCTCCATATAACAAGATGAAAACATTATTACACAACCAGAAATAAAGCATACAATATTACTAAACCTAAGCCCAACCGGATCCAATACTATAGAAAGTCTAATAAAGGTGCCACTAACAGATAAAATTTCCCACTCCAGCAAAACACAGCCACCGGTCAACAAATAGTATAGCCTAAGTGGTAAAAGAAATAAGCAATAGCCAAATAATAAAAAAGAGCTAACAGAAGAAGGCTTAATTTCACTAAAACCACAAAAAAGCTTCATATACTGAGTAGAAGTAATACTCCTATTAGTAGGGCCACATCCTAACGTTTTTGTTAAACTAACTCAGCTACTAACTTACAACCCTAGTTACCCTAAATAACCCAAGAACACACCAAATCAGACTTCAAAACCAAAAAATTAACAGGATAGTAATGAAGAAACAATAATAAAGTGGCCCTACTGCTCATACCCGTAACCGGACCAACAAAACTAGGAAGGCCACCATGTTGGGTCCTCACATAAAGATATAGGCTATAGACAGCAGATAAAAATCTCATCATACAAAGAGGAATAAATAGGTATACACCCCTAAATATAACCGCCGGAAATAGTATTACTTCACTTAGTAGATTAATTGATGGAGGAGCAGCCATATTAACCACACAAAACAAAAACCACCACATCGATAGCACAGGGCAAATAAGAAGCATGCCTTTATTTATTACCAGCCTACGTGTTCCAGTTTTTTCATAGTTATAGTTAGCTAGGGCAAATAAACCCGAAGAACATAAACCATGGGCCACCATCATGCACAAGGCCGCCTGCCACCCCCATGAAGAGTTAGATAAAACTCCAGCCAACATCAGTCTCATATGCCCCACAGAAGAGTAGGCAATTAAAGACTTTAGGTCCACTTGACGAAAGCAAATAAAACTAGTAATTACACCCCCTCATAGACTAAAACACAAAATAAAATCACTAGACACACAAGGCCCTAAAGATAAAAACTGGTATATCCGCAACATCCCATAACCCCCTAACTTCAATAAAACCCCAGCAAGAATTATAGACCCAGCAACAGGGGCTTCCACATGAGCCTTTGGAAGCCATAAATGAAGAGAGAATATTGGCAACTTAACCAAAAAAGCCCCAAGACCAACAATAAAAACAATCTCACCAGCCACACACCCCCGCCTCAACTCACCTACCCTAAAACCCCCGCCATATCAACCAAGTAAGAAGCTAGACACATCAGCCCTTCTTACGCTAAATAAAATTAACACCAACAGTGGCAACGAGGCACTAATAGTATATATAATTATATATATTCCTGCCTGAAGACGCTCTGGCTGGTTACCTCAAGCCAAAATTAAGTACAGCGTCGGAACTAAAGAAGCCTCAAAAAACACATAAAATATAACCACATCCGAAGACAAAAAAGCCAAACTTAGGAAAAGATTCAGTAAGCAAACACAAAAACCAAAATACTCAACAGAGTTATTTTTTCCCTTCACACTACCCTGACTGGCGACCAACATTAAGCCAGAAATCCACCACCTTAGTATTAGTAATACACACCTCAACCCATCAGCCATCAAAAAACCCCTTAACCCGTAAGACCCTAACATTCTAGATCAAACCTCCAATGTTGTAAAAAATGTCCCAATGAATAAGCCCCACAGTCGACAGTACCATCTAACAGAACCGTGTACCCAAAACACCAACAAACAAATATTAAAAAAAATCAACCCTAACACTTATGACTACTAAACCTACGCACGTAATCATTGCCGTGGGTCCGAATCAATGACACTAAAACAGCAAGGCCCAAACTCGCTTCACAAGCCCTTAAACCCAGAAACCCTAAACACAAATAACTATTTAAGGACCCACTAGTTCTAGAGACCCTATAAAACAGTACAAAAATCCTCAACATTATTGCCTCTAATCTAAGAAGTATACTCAATAAGTGTTTGTATTGCAAACACAGCGCCACAACAGACCCGCACACACCAACACAAGATAAGATAAATAAAAGAGACAGTCCTGTCATACCTCACGCCGCAAAAGCTAAATCATAAGCGGYGGTCTTGTAAACCAACGATTGGAGCTACTATACTCCTTGCGGCACTAAACCACTAAATGAATCGAACATCTCAACTTCGCTTTCAAAGCGAAAATACCCCAGGCAAGCAGTCACAGCCTTTAATTTAACAACTTATCCCACACCACTCGCGCCCCTGGAGCAACCAAAAAATAGGCGAAATAAGAAACCGTAAAAATGCGACCAATCACCTCAAACGGAGGCTCGACAACGCAAGCACCGATTCACGTTAAGATAATTAAAGTACAGCTAAAGCACCAAAAGAGAATTTGATTCAACGGGTAAAACGCATTAGACCGAAACTTACCCCCATGAGTAACAGGTATAATAAACAGCACCACAACGGACATTGCCAACGCCACTACACCCCCTAGCTTATTTGGAATAGAACGTAAGATAGCATATGCAAATAAAAAGTACCACTCCGGCTGAATGTGAGCCGGAGTTACAAGAGGGTTAGCCGGTACAAAATTATCTGGGTCGCTCAACAAATAGGGATTATACAGAACCAGTAGCCCTAATAAAAATACTATAGCAAGAAAACCAACAAGATCCTTAAATGTGTGGTACGCATGAAAAGGAACCTTATCTATGTCGCTCACCAACCCAAGCGGGTTATTAGACCCCGTCTCATGTAAAAATAAAAGATGTAAAGCCCTCATTCCAACAATAACGAACGGAAGTAAAAAATGAAGTCTAAAAAACCGAACCAATGTAGCGTTGTCAACAGAAAAGCCCCCCCACATCCATTGAACAAGTCCTTTACCAACATAGGGAACAGCAGAAAATAGGTTTGTAATAACAGTAGCCCCCCAGAAAGACATCTGCCCCCATGGCAGCACATAACCTAAAAAAGCAGTAGCCATGGTAAGAATTAACAAGATAACCCCCACATTCCAAGTATGTACATATAAATAAGACCCATAGTACAGACCACGACCAATGTGTAAGTATATGCAAACAAAAAACCAAGAAGCGCCATTAGCATGGATTGCCCGTATTAACCACCCATAATTTACATCCCGTGAAATGTGAGCAACGGAATTAAAAGCCATATCTACATGTGAACTGTAGTGTATAGACAGAAATAAGCCGGTCACAATCTGAATTACCAAACATAAACCCAGAAGAGAACCAAAGTTTCATCAAACAGATAGATTTACCGGAGCAGGTAAGTCTACTAAAGAGCCATTAATAATTTTTAATACAGGATGTCCCTTACGAATAGATCTGCGCATAGATTTAAAAACCACAGCCCGCAAACWAAATAGCCTCGCTACGATAAATGGGGCCGTAACGGACCCCGCTGATAGTAACAAACCTTAACAACAGCCAGCAAGTTAACTAGTAAGACAAGACCTAAGAATACTATAACACTCACACCACTGGGCAACACAATGCCATATCCACAATCCCTCAAAACCTTCATTTTACCAATATCCCCCACACCCATAACCACGGCCACCTGATCAATTACATAACACGAAACCCCATATGACAGCCCAAGGACCCTAAAAAATAATACACCAATTAGGGAACCTAATCCAGTAAAAAAATTATTAGGTGCCAAAGCCGATACATAAGCAAATATAACCAATAAACCCCCAACATACACAAGAAAAAGGATATACCCGTATCAAGATGAGCCCATTAACCCAATACACGTACAAGATAGAACTCTATATAACATAATACAAAACCCAAGACTTAAAGGTTGCGCCATCAAAGGTAACACCGCTGCTACAGATATACACAAACTAAATATAATTATAGCACTCATTCTTCAAGAGGTGGGACCGTCCTCCCAATCACCAGCTTCCAAGACCGGCATTCTAACATTAAACTACCTCCAGAGTTAGCTTCAACCATAACAACATAACCGCAACCAACCCCACACCCCACTCACAAACACTAGCCTGATCCACCAAACCACCATACTATAATCCAAACCTCAAGGCTACACCACATATCTAAGAACCGGATAACCAACTCCCCCCTCACTTCAAACAACTTCATCACTCCCATCACAACCAAAAAAGCCCCACTTTCACCGCTCTCAAAGGCACTTCTAACTCAACCGAAGCAATCAATAACACTAAATAATCTAAAAACCCCACTTACTAAAATTAAACCCCCCAAAGCTAACGGAAGGAACCCCTTCCAAGTTAACCCCATTAAAAAATCATACCGAAACCGCGGGTAACTAGCCCGAACCCAAATAAACATAAAAGAAAAAAAAAGCGTTTTCAACACCAAAACAAAATCTAAATCCCCAACTACAAAACTACTCCCACCAAAAAAAAGAACAGACCTAAACAATCTTATTACTAAAATATTAGCATATTCAGCTATAAAAATTAACGCAAAACTCCCAGCACCGTACTCAACATTAAACCCAGAAACCAACTCAGACTCCCCCTCAGCAAAGTCAAACGGAGCCCGATTAGTTTCAGCAATACACGACACAAACCAAATAACACCCACAGGCCACAACAAAAACGTCAATCACACATAACCGTGTAATTCCATAATATAATTGAAATCAAATCTACCAGAAACAAGCAACCTAAATATGATAATTAGCGCCAAACTAACCTCATACGAAATAGTCTGTGCCACAGCACGAACAGCCCCCAACAGTGCATATTTAGAATTAGAAGCTCACCCAGCAATTAAAGTCCCATATACACTTAACCTTCTAACACACAAAAACATTAAAACCCCCCATCCCCAAACCTTAACGCACCTCATACCAGGATAAAGCTCCCACAACACTAAAGCAAGACATAGCCTCAGAACTGGGGCCATATAGTAAGCAAGGTAGTTAGCTATATTAGGTTTAGTTAGCTCCTTAACAAATAGCTTAACTGCATCAGCCAAAGGCTGGGGCAGTCCGGCCAACCCAACCTTATTTGGGCCCTTACGAATCTGAAAATAACCTAACCCCTTACGCTCCAGTAAAGTGAAAAAAGCCACCCCAACCAACACACAAACAAAAGTTATAATACACGACAAAAAAGCCCTAACTAACATGTAACGAGAAGAAGCCTCTCACTCCTATATTTAGAGCTTAAATCTAACGCACTACTCTGCCACCTCGTCCCAGTCAAGCGCGGGATTCTACACCCACATCTCCCAAGCCTAAATCGGGCACATATCTCTGCCAGCCTGACACGCACTTTAATAGTAAATTAGATCAACTCATAAACTTAATCTAAAATTTTTACCCACAACAATGATGATCCTTTCGTACTAACCCGAGGCCTATTCACACCCAAAGATAGAAACCGACCTGGCTTACGCCGGTCTGAACTCAGATCATGTAAGATTTTAATGGTCGAACAGACCAACCCTTGAAAGCCTCTACGCCCTCAGGATATCTTAGTCCAACATCGAGGTCGCAAACCCGCTTTTCAATAAGAACTCTCCAAGAAGATTACGCTGTTATCCCTACGGTAACTTTTTCCTTCAATCAGTAAAAACTGGATCAACACAAACAGGTATGTTAATTAAATAAAACAGGAAGTTTTTTATATTCCTGGACCGCCCCAATCAAAGATTTCCTTAAGATACAGCTCTTCACAATATGAAAGCCTTCCAACCCAAGGGCCACTAAAGCTCGATAGGGTCTTCTTGTCCCTTAGCTAAATCTAGGCCTCTTCACCTAGAAGTTAATTTTTAAATATTTTAAAGGAGACAGATTAGCTCTCGTCAAACCATTCATTCCATCCTCCAATTAAAAGGCAAATTATTATGCTACCTTCGCACGGTCAGGGTACCGCGGCCGTTTAACAAGTTAATGTCACCGGGCAGGTCAGACCCCCCATGTTAAGATCTACAAGGGGCCATGTTTTTGATAAACAGGCGAAGCTACTTTTTGCCGAGTTCCTTCTAAAAATTTTCACACTTGTCAAACCAACTTAATAACCTAATTATATCAACTATGGGACCGCAGTACCTCACAACAAAGGCCCATATTATTAAAACTCTTACAGCTAAATACTCATCTTAACATAATCCCCCAAGTTAACACAATTAAACCAAGTAAACCGGTAAAACTATAAAGGTTTGCCATAGCTATTAAAAGATAATCGATACTACACTTTTTTATAAAAAACTCCCACCTAAGATAGATAATTTTAAACCAACTTAATCATACAGCTATAACCCTTCCCACAAACCTTTTAAGTAAATAAAAGAGCTTATCCCCTTCCACCTCACTCCTAACCCAACATAAAGCTACCTAAGTTAATGACAGCTCAATAACTCTTTCCAATTAAATAAAAACATTAGGGCTGCACTAATATGCATTTCCCGGATAACCAGCTATCCAAGGGTGCGAAAAGAATGTCACTCCTACTACATACTCTAGGCACATTTATGCCACAATGACGCCCAAGCCACGTAGTAGCTCACCCCTCTTCGGGCTCTCTATTAACAACAGAACAACTCTCGATAAGCCATGATACAAAAGGTACAAGACCCAACCTCTACTACACTAAATTATATATAATATTTCCCTCACGGTACTTTTACTCTATAGCTTAATACATTACTTTCGCTCACCACTACTCATAAAAAAGATGCTTCTTAAAACCTAATACAAAACCAATATAAGTTACAAACGTAACTATACACTCTTACAACTATTCTTTAATTTTAACAATTAGGGTAAGTCACCACTAACTATCAACTTAGTGTAAATAAGCCGCATTAAATCTTATGCTATACCCAAACCCTTCCTTATATTCCCAGGGCACCTTCCGGTACCCTCACTGTGTTACGACTTATCTCCCCTTTCGGCGAGAGCGACGGGCGATTTGTACACACTTCAGCGCTTAATTCACCTTAGCTCGCTACTCTAAGATTACTTCCAAGTCCGACTTCAATATTCTATTACAAAAATATATCCGAATAATAATTTAATTAATGTAACCCATCTCAATCTCCACCATTGGCCGCACCTTGACCTGACTTCATGAATACACAAAAAAATGAACCTCACCGCGATCACCGTCCTTCAAAAATCACATTCAACTGGCCTACTTATCAACACAAAAACCCTCAAGGGTAGACTGACGACGGCGGTATACGGGCTGTACCCATTTGAGCAAGAGTCACCTCTATTTTTCAAAATGGAGTAAAATAATGCGTGGATCATCGATTACGGGACAGGTTCCCCTGGAGAGACTTAAAGCACCGCCAAGTCTTTTGAGTTTTAAGCCTGTTTGCCAAACCTTCAACCACCCATTTAAGCAGTTCTCCAGAAAAGCAAGCTCGTAGTACCCCGGTAGGGCAGCTAAACGCCCAAATTTTACGCTCAGAATAACGGGGTATCTAATCCCGGTCTCTAACCTGAGTTTCAGGGATTAAAGAACTAAAAAGCTATGAATAATTGTACATGACTGTAGATTTGACCCTACGCAGCCGACCTCATCTTTTTATTTTCACGTTTGCTACCTTCACATATAAGCAAAGACATCCATACCCCTAACCCTCTTTTATACCGTGTAGTCTTGCCTAGGCCACACTTGTTTAACCGCGATTGCTGGCACAAGTTTTACCGGGCCTAACATAGTTTATTTAGGGGAACTCCCCCGACCAATCTACTAATTGCTGGATCAAACACTAATTTATTGTCCAAACTCCAATACTGGTGTACAGTGAACTACACATCTGGCCTCTTCTATTAACTATCATACCACAGAGACAAAAAGAACCTAGAAGTTTTTAACCAAAAGATTCCTTAAGCCCACCCCTCACCGGATCCCGTAAGGTACCATGTATTTAACACAGTAATAACCAAGAACCTGAACCAAGACCAAATTCATCTACTAACAATCACTACTTTGACTCAACCACCAACTACACACCAATAAATTAACCACAATAAACCCTAACAAATCTTTGAGATAATAGGGGACAACTCTTGTTGCCATCAACGGGGCATGAGCCCGTCAGCTTTTACTTAGCTTACTCTACTCTTACTCCCCTTGTGAGAGGGGCTCCACACCCCATAACTAGGATCTACAGTCCTACGCTTTTACTCAGCCATCTCACACCACCGTCAACCTAAACCTTGACGATATAAACACGCACCTTCAAATTTGCAATTTGACGTTATAATTTAACTACAAGGCTACACACCACCCCAGGATTTGAGCAACTCACCTAAACTATGCCCATCTAAAGCTTTGAAGGCTCTCGACTTAAAATTTAGTCTAAAATCCCACACTCTCTGTGAGAGGGGGACTCCGCACCCCCACCTTGAGAAACCAAAATCCTCCTGCACTACTCTATACTATCCCACATAATATCTCATTTGACATTCAATCAACCCATCTGCTTGGAAGGCAACCGTACTGACTATACTAATAAGACCCCCATTACCCACAACACCTAACTTATGGTAACACTCTTTAAGCTGCTACTCCTTCGGTGTGAAAACCCAATGTGCCAATACACACCCCATAAGCTAACCACATAAACCCCCTCCCTCCAACCAACCTCTTTTGTTTACACCCCAACAAAACAACTAACAGGCACGCGATTTACCACACAAACACCGTGTAGTATATATATATATATATTATACACTATGGATACCCTACCCTTCCCCTATACTAGGGTATAGGTTCGGTATGTCAAATGTACAACCATACCTACACCACCTATACCCTAGTATAGGGGAAGGGTAGGGTATCCATAGGCAGTTATATAGGCCCCATATACAAATATATATGGATATATTATATATACTATTCCCTTTCCCTTTCCTTTCTCCCCACCCCCCAACTAATCGCAACTCTTTAACGCAAAACAAGTTTTCAAAAGCTGCCCCATTTCCTATGATTTTTTATCGAAATTTTCCGAAAAAATCTCGACTTTTTTTCGAAAAAAAAAGCGCGTTTTTGACCTCTTAAACCGGTAAACAAGCTTATTTAACATCTTGCTAAATTCTACCCGCCTAAAATTATGTAAAATTTTTACAGAAAAAAAACCTCCAATTTTCCCCCCTAATTTTAAAACTCTTAAACGACCACTTTCACCGAAAATTAATCACAAATCACATAAATAATTAATATATAAACACCCCCCCAGCTTCATAGTCACCCTTTGGCACGTAAACAGTTAAAACTGCCTGAAAATAAGACCAACCAAGACCGAACCTACCACACTACACAGCAAACCTATAAACATGAAAAATTAATTAAGGAGGAGGTTCCTCTCCCACACCCTCAAAAAGCAATGCACCGAAATCCGTTTCATTTAGTAGAGTTTAGACCTTGACCCCTTTCAGGTTCCCTAGGAGCCCTTCTAATTACAGCAGGAGGAGCCTGCTGATTTCACGGGCACATCGTTGGTATACTAGGGTGAATTTTTGGCCTTATCATCATCCTAATAACGATATTTCAGTGATGACGGGATGTCACCCGAGAAGCCACATTTCAAGGACTACACACACCAAAAGTCTCCACAGGCTTACGATGAGGAATAGTCTTATTTATTGCATCAGAGGTTTGTTTTTTCTTCGCTTTCTTCTGGGCCTACTTCCACAGAAGCCTATCCCCAACCATCGAACAGGGCTCCTGCTGACCCCCAATTGGTATCTCGCCCCTTAACCCATTCCAAGTCCCTCTCTTAAATACCGCCGTACTCTTAGCCTCAGGGGTCACCGTAACCTGAGCCCATCACTCCCTAATAGAGGGTAGGCTAAACCAGGCTAAGCAAAGACTAGCTCTTACCGTCCTACTAGGTCTCTATTTCACCGTTTTACAAGCCGGCGAATATATGGAAACATCTTTCTCAATGTCAGATGGAGTATACGGCTCTACCTTCTTTGTTGCCACGGGATTCCACGGACTACACGTAATTATTGGAACAACATTTCTAACTGTCTGCCTATACCGTTGCGCAGTAGCTCATTTCTCAACTGGCCACCACTTCGGGTTTGAAGCAGCTGCCTGATACTGGCATTTTGTCGACATAGTTTGACTATTCCTCTACATCTCTATTTACTGATGAGGCTCCTAACAGCAACACTCGCACGGGCCTCACGGCCCTAACACCTCCCCTTAAATCAAACACCCGCCTACCGCCTGGGTGGCCGAAAATAGCGTTAGACTTTTAATCTAAAAAACGGTAATAACCTATTACCCCCAGGCACCTTAAATTTCCCAACATCAGAACGGCACTATACTTTAAATATAAAAGACCCGACTTGCACTCGAATAATAGGAAGGCTTCCTTAGTGCCAGGATAGGAAGCGATCAGTTGCACTCGGTTTCGACCCGACTCTAGGTKCCCCTATCTTCAGGTGCACCATTACTGAGCGGAAGCCTTTTAGGCGTCTAACTGTTAATTAGAAGAAAGTAGGCTCTGACCTGCCCGCTCAGCCAGTGCCGCGCCGGGATTTATGAGCGGGATTCGTTGATGTCGTCTTATACGGGGGTACTAAAATTCCCCCCGGCACGAAATGTCAGCTTTATTTCTTTCAAGCATCGTAGCAATCCTAGTCTCGTCACTTCTAATGCTCATTAGATGAGCTCTGTCGAAACGGTCCTCCCAAGATCGTCAAAAAGCCTCACCTTTCGAGTGCGGCTTCGACCCAATAAGATCCGCTCGCCTCCCATTCTCCTTACGGTTTTTCCTTTTGGCAGTAATTTTCCTGATTTTTGACGTAGAGATCGTGCTGCTCTTCCCAGCAGTCAGATTAATTACCACATCCCTAAACCTGCACCTTCTTATTGGACTACTCTTGTTCCTATTAATCCTAATAACTGGCCTACTACATGAATGACGAGAGGGTTCCCTTGACTGAATAGCCTAACTCACCTCTACCTGAGGAAAAGGGGTCTGTAACAGAGCTGCTAACTCATGTTTCGGGTGGATCGTCTCCACTCTTTCCTCTTATGATGCTTTCGGTCATACCATTCGGTTTCCTTTTTATGTTTACTTTGCTATTCGGCTCAGTCCTATCTATCTCTTCCTTAAACTGGCTGACGGTGTGGGCCGGGTTAGAGTTAAATCTAATTGGGTTTATTCCCTTAATGGTGTATGGTGGGACGTCGCTCGAAACCGAGTCCGCTGTAAAATACTTTATTATGCAAGCCCTCGGATCCGCCGTATTAATTACAGGAAGTTTAGTTTCTTTTGGCTCAAGCTTTACCTGGGAAATTCCCGCCTCACTCAGCCCAGGATTAGGCTTATTTTTAGTTTTGATAAGGTTAATATTAAAAATAGGCAGGTTCCCGTTCCATTTTTGAATTCCTAGGGTTATATCCGGCCTGTCGTGAATAAACTGCCTAATTCTTGCAACCTGACAAAAACTAGCCCCACTTTTCCTTCTGTCTTCAATCCTTCAAGCCTGGCCCACCAACTTAAGCCACACCACGTCAACACTTCTAGTGTTAGCGGGCGCATCTAGGTTGATTGGGGGAATCGGAGGAATCGGCCAGACACAGCTACGGGCACTCTTAGCCTATTCCTCAATCGGCCACGTTGGGTGAATACTATACTGCGCCACCACAAATGAGAGAATTCTTAAAGTCTATTTCCCGATTTATCTATTAATTTCAATTTGTTTGTTTTCTTCCGTTTGACTAACCGAAGTTTCTACGTTCAACCAAGCAACAGCACTACCCCTGACCATTGCAAGCCCAAAACTACACCGACTCACAGTTATTACAATACTTCTGTCACTAGGCGGGATGCCCCCACTACTAGGGTTCACCGGAAAGTGGTTTGTTATTTACTCCTCTGCCAACATAAGCTCTTCACTAACCATGATCCCACTAATTATAGGGTCTCTACTGAGCCTTTATTACTACCTAAGTCTCCTCTTCTCAGTCAGCTTTGCTGCTGGCTCAACAACCCCTCCTCCAACATCCGCCACCCAAAAACCGCCCCTTCTTCATAACTGGTTGATTTCACTTTTAATGGTATTAAATACTGGAGGAAGGGTTTTTATCTTATGAACACTCTCAGTAATAGATTTTACATAAACCTAAACGTTCTAACCTCCTAAACGTTCTAACCT